TCCCATTTGTCTCTATCTATTGGTGGGGAGGTATATGAAGGAACGAAACAGTGGATTGAGGAATGAAAGCTCGAAGACAAAGAGAACCGGGCTTTTCCAAAGAATTACTGCAGCTTTCCCACTCCCTTTGATTATCATATACAAAAAAGTCTCTTCCACTTTCCTACCAAATCTCTCTTTATTCTGGCACATAAATGAAGGGATCGAAGAGATTATGGCAGATTATGTTCACCAAGAAATGACCCGAAATTTGATCTTGGTCTATTTGAGATTGTTCCTTTTAATCGTAATCAAAGATGTTTTCTTGGCTCTCGTTTCTTTTCCGAACAAATCGAAGAACCTAATGGATCGAACTAATACATTTGAGAAAGTTGAATCAGAAAAAAATGGATGATTTCTTGAAGAAGGGCCTAATTAAGCCAAGTAAGAGTCCATGGTTCAGCGCTCCAAAATACGTCACTAACAGAAATGAGCACGAAAGGAGAATGCCAAGGTTAGTGATCAACTAGAAACCCCTTTCAGAGGTCCTCCAGTGAATTAGGTATTCCGCACCTAATCGACAAACATTTTTTCGTTCGTAAGCACTGAGCGAGCCACCCTCAGGGTAATCAACTTATCAAACAACGCGCGATGGAAAGCCATTTTTATTTATAAAAATCTCCTTCCACGCCTTGTTTCGACAAGACGCGAGGTAGTTTCCTGCCCCGCCACACTCATTTCTATTTTTTAGGTATTGCTACCGAGAAGAAAGCTGCTAAGATGGCAATGCAATGCAATGGATTTGGCACCATAGCTGAAGTGAACCTTGGTTAACTAGCAGCATGCCGATTCGCGAATAGGATTTGTTCCGTGTTTCGGGAAGCCGCTTTTGAAGGGGACTACTGAAGTGAACATAGGACTTCGTTCAGTTTGCTGGACCATTCCATTCTATCGAACCTGTGGATTTCCCGGTCACCTGTTGTGTTGGGATGATCTCTTTTCATTCTTTTCCCTCTCTCCAAATAAAAAATCACTCATTTTTAAACTTAACTCTAAGTATAGTTATATAGTGAAAAAGGAGCGCTGATCGCAGAGACGACGTCGGGCCTTCTTCGGTAAGGCGACGAGTGGATTCGGTGAACGCTCCCGGAGCAGGAGATATTGTAGGCCCGTCACAGGCTCAATCATCGGACTTAACATCGGACGAGGAGTCAAAGTGACTTGATTATCTTAATAAATTGGGAACGGCCGACCAAAAGGGTCTCAGTGACTGGATCACTACTCGCCAGAACCTCATTCAGGATCGCCTTAATGAGTTACGTCGCCAAGAACACATGCGACCGCTTGCCCCGAACCGGATGCAAGAGGTCGTAAGAATTCTCGAAACTAACTATGGCCCTGAGCATCTCCATTCAATCTTAGAAGATTTGGAGACCAAGGGGGTAGTTAGTTTCTTTTATCAAGGGTCAAAAATGGACCGGGAGCTGTCGAAAGAGCAGGAACTAAAAAAGGAAAACGAGTGACGTTATGCTGCTAACTCTCAGTTTGGTCTTACTTCTGGTTCATTTTGTTACTAAAAAGGGAGGAGGAAAGTCAGTACCAAATGCTTGGCAATCCTTGGTAGAGCTTATTCATGATTTCGTGCTGAACTAGGTTCGTTATTTTTGTAATTCGAAAGAAATGATGACCGGTGTGTACAAAGTAGGTTTGCTTTTTCTATAGATAAGATAGACAGAACGCTAGAGAGAGGCCAGAGTAAGACAGTGAAAGAGAAGGACTTCTTTCACGTACTGAAAGGCAGGCCTTGTCATGGCGAGTCACCTTTTGTTTGGTTGCTTCCGTGATAAAGGGATGGGGAGAAGGGAACAGAAAGAGCATAGCGACTAGTCTGTCTTTAGAAAAAAAAGAAGTAGAAAGAACCAAGAAGCTAGCGAAGGAGCCTACGCCTATTGTCCAAGATTCCCAACAGCTCATGGCCCAAGCACAAGGTGAGAAGATATTGGGAGGACTCTTGGGGTCTATCTATGGCTCTTGGACTCTATGATGGGCTAGGGTGCGCTCCATGGGCTGGCTCTATCTGAGCTAGGCTTTGCACCAGGACTTTAAGTAAGAATCATTTCATCAGAACTAAGGCTGGGCCAGGTATGGAAGGCAGAGTTACCCTACCTCGGATAGGGACAAAGGTCAAGGAGAGCACCAATCTCCCCCGGCAAACATCTATCTGCACGAAGCCGACCTCCCTACCTTCGGGGACATCTTATTGATCCCCTACGAAATGGGATGCGGCCTCAAGAGTGGATCCTGCCTCCGTAATAAATTCCTTGGAAAGGATTTCCTCAAATGGACCACTCTCAGGGTGTGGGTTAAGCAATGGCTGCGTGTCAAGGGTACTATAAGCATGCTTTGGACCCAGAGGTTACTCTTGAAGCATTCTTTACTGCACCAATTCTTCAACGGAATTTGAGGATAATAGACTGAATTGGGAAAAAAGAAAGACGCGGTAGCGTAGATGGAGTAAAGAAAGTATCAACTATGAGACAAATGCTCCATACAGTGACGAAGGAAAAATGGAAAAATCCTTTAATGGAAGGGAAGGGAGAATAATTTGACTCCGTTAGTTCAAGTAAGAATTCCGGTTTATGGTTGTTAGATAGAAGTCAGCCAGTCGCAAGCAAGCGTGCCAGTACCAGTAGCTGTCCAAGGTGCGCAGCGGGGCTAGCTGTCTATTCCTAGTAGCGCTGACGTGTGCCAAGCTGAAGGTTGAAAGTCTTGAATCCGCTCTTACAGGTCTCATAGCCCCATTTCCTCAATCTCTCTAACCCGACCATGCCCTAGCTCAAGTTAGCTTGAAGCGAAGGAAGACGGGGAATTTTAGAAATCTAAACAAGACGGCGTACGGGTAGGTGAGCTGTAGTAGGTTCAAAGTCGGCAGAGAAAGAAATCGTTCCAACTAGGCCAGCATAGACGGAATTGGAGCTAGCCTTTTCAGAGGCCGGTTTCATTCTTTCATCGTGGGTAGACGGTCGCCGGGTATGAGCCCTCTGGTGGGGATGCGGCTTCTCTCGTTTCAGCATCTCGATCCGCAAAAGGAGTCAAAGTCCGGTGACTAAGCCTTTCTTTGAAGGCCGGTTGATGCCGGGCGAAATTAGCCTTACCAATTGGCCGATAACGAGTTCTTAATAGAAAGCACATAAGCCGGAAAGCAGCTAGCCACCTCTTCAAGTGGCACATATTCTATACCCGATTCCGCGTAGTTCAGTAGAAGATATCCCCTTTTCACCGCCTTCTGATTCACCGATCGCAAGTCACCACGCGCAAGCCATGAAGTCGGAATAAATGGTTCCTTAGTAAGCCAAGTCATCGAAGTCGGTTCGTGGTAAGCTCCTTGCTTCAGAGTCGTAGGTTAGGGAAAGCGGTTGATCGGCCGGTGCATCGAAATAAGGGCAGGTTGCTCGCGAAGGAAGGGGGGAGTCTTTGCAGCAAGACTTCAGTCAAGGAAAAGACTCCTTCCTCCTTCGTTCACGACTCCGGTGATATTTTTCGACTGCCTCCACAATAAGATATTGTTGTCCTTGATTTCGCAGGATAAGTTATCACCGGGGAGCCCTTGCCTTGTCTATTAATTAAGTAGAAAACTAGTCTCATAGGTGGGTTCTCTCTTCTCTAGATCTATGCAAATTCATCCTTTCCTATCTACTTAGCTTTTGGATGGCTATACCATTCAAAGTGCTGCGGTGCCAACTCCGCACTTGGCAAGATCCGAGCTCTCTTCTCTTATTAAATTAATGCTTTGCACCCAAAGTAAAAGAGAGTCTTTTTGCTAATATAGGAACTAGAGCTTCCCTTACTTATTTTAGAGCGTTCGTGCCCCTTGCGAAACGGTTCGCTCACTCCCTATATAGGACCATTAAGAAGAAAGAAGGAAGAAAAAAAAGATAACTAGTATTGGGTGGGGATGGCACTCACTTTCTCTCCTGAGCTTGAAATAGAGAGGCTGGGCTAGGTGTCAAAGGGACTCCACCTGGCGTAATATAACAAGTGGCAAAATGACATCTGCCTTGAATCCGAAGGGGCTGCCCAGACACCGAATTCACCCGGGGGAAACCTTAGGAGAGCTGCCTTCTCTTTGGAAATATGGGGAAAGAAGACGTCAGTAAACCGTCTAGCTCGAACTGGCAACTCGAGTTCACCAATGCCACAACGAATGCGAAATTACCCGACGTTAAGGCACCGATTTAATCTGGTTCAGCGTACGTCCTCGGCGACCGCAAGACTTGGAGCATGAAGTTTCTGGGAACTCTTCCGCATCAAGAGATCATCGATATAGATCAAAAGAATGACAATACCACTACTTACTTCTATTCTTGGAACCGGACACGGTTCGTGCTACGTGGCCCAGCCCAGCCTGAGCGGTCCCTCCCTTTACTCGGTTACCTCATCAAGGAAACAAGCCATAAGTGAAATTCGGGACTGAATTTCTCAAATGAAAAAAACGGATAACAGACCGAACACTGCCTGTCACCTCTTGCTTGGGCGACCATGGCAATACGATCGTAAGGTGATTCTCTTTATTGAAGAAGAAAGAAAAGAACATGCATATCTTTTTGAAGGATGGTCGAAGATTGGGCGAACGATCGACAAAGCTGATTAGCTCTTCTGCTCTGTATCCAGGTGAGCTTCCTGACAGGCTCAACGTAGTTCGGTTCACGAGGTGGAACGAGACATCTGGCTGCTCAATGAGGAAGGCCTCGACGGTCGTTCCCTGTTCGACGTTCGATTGATTGGGGCCGGGCCATTTGAATTCTACCTACTTAGTAACATGGTTCACGCGCTCCTCATTCTTCTTCCAAAGGCGGGCCAGGCCATATGATGACACTTGGTCTGGTCCATTAGCGCTACATAGCCCCATCCCACCAGCAGCGAGAACTGCTATCGAGAAGTTCGTTCCTCCAGCGGATCTCTTTGCTTCCCCTGGGGGGTGGGCCTTCATAAATTATTAATTTCATTATTCTGGATGGGAGGTATGCCCGTATGCTTGGCGAGGTAAAACAACAAATCATTTCCACCCCGCACTCTTTAAGGCTCCTTAAGGAGTGGCATCTGACCACAACATGCCACGAAGGGGGAGCAGTAAATCAAAAGGAGTTCCATCTGACTTGATTCGCCTGCCTTGTCTCTCCAAATACCAAGATCTGCCTGCCGTCAAACTCCTATTGATAGGCCAGTGGACTCAAGTCATTTGTAGTCCCGGAAGATGAAGGCCCCTATCGTCATGATCAAAGAAGTTTCTATACACTCTACATCTCCCGGAGTAGCATATCACCCCTTGTTAGCATTCCATTCCCTGCCTTGACTTGACATCGAGATATCCGCTACACCCAACAAGGAAATAAAACCTCACTGGCGTGCGCCACTAACTCTTCTTCTTTTGATAAATAGAGGGGTGCGCTTTCCCTTTGAATGAGTAGATCTTCCCGACCCCGTGCCTACCTTTACTCAATGCTCCTGAAGTCCGAAAATGAGACTGAGTGGAAAGGGGGCAGGGAAGTTAAGTTACAGAAATGGTAGTCGTGGACTGGTACCGCAGTACTGCCTACTTTTGGTAATCCTTATTGTGATCTCTCACTCTGGGCTAAGATAGTCTCTTAAGTGCTAGCGTAGCGGGAGAGCAAATAGCAATGAACCTTATCTACATAGTCCCCTCCTACCAAGAATTACTAGAGCTCTCGAAAAGGGTACCGATAGGCGGATTGACGCATCTGAGCAGGCAGGGCGGTTTTTCCAGCAAGATAGGCCAGTGAGTTTCATTAAGGCAAAGGATGCAATAGCCTTAGGGGTGATGATGGATCCTCCACAGGGTGACATCCGATCCAACCTAGTTGATATGCAAAGGCGATGGTCTGAAATTGAAGACAGAAAGATTTGAATATGAATACCAAACAGCGATCTTAACGCAAAGGGTAGGTATAGATATCTGGGAGAGCATAATAGCCTAAAGTCCGATACTAAAGTAAAGAAGGAAGAAAAGCCTACAGGCGGCCATACTTCGGCTAATGGGGGTGGCGCCATATTTGAGAGAGGAGAAGACGTCTTCAGCAGACTTGGAAGAGGACTGCGAGCAAGGGCTCACTAATCAACCATAAAGCCTAAACCTTACTTACTCCTACTCCTAGTAGGCCAATCACTGACTTTTTAATGTGAATGGGATTCTGTAAAAGTAAGGGCGTATTCTCTAGCAGCAGCAGATTCTGTTCCTACAAAAGGAAAGAAATCCAAAACAAAAGGAGTCGGGCCTTTCCGGTCTTTGATAAAGAATTAATGTTCAATCAGTTCCCTCCCTTGAGGAGTTGGCTGGACTACACTCTTACAGAATTAGCGGATTTGTCTCAAAGAGGCTTTCGAGGCCTTGGCCTGCGTCTCTAAGACCGGATTTTGTTAATTTAAGGAGCGGGGATAGGACGCGAGGGCCTTCCAAAGGAATTAGGTTAAGTTGCCTACATGGCTACTTCTAGCAGCTCCCGGAATAGCCTTCACTGCCAACCAACCTTTACTCTTTTTGATCTTTTCCTTAGAAGGTCAAATTATCCAACCTCGTAGACAGAATGAGAGACCGTCTTCAGGGCTAGCCGGACTCTGACTTTCGCTGGAAGACTTACACTTATCAAGTCAGTGACTACGGCCATACCTAAGTTTGTAGCTTTTTAAAGATCCCTCATGTGATTGAAAAGATGGAATGTCTTAAGCCTCAATTTCTTTGGGAAGCGGGATAAGACGCATATGATAAGTTGGAGTAGGAAAACTACTGAGGCAATGAACTTGGGGATACGGCCAAAATGGGTCAATTGGGCTTTGCCAACTCTTGTGGCGGCTTCTTTTCTTACTGCGACAGATTGTCTTTGGGTCAAGGCTCGCTATTGTAATCTTTTGGCGGGACGCATGATTTACTTCCAATGCCTCCTACGCATGGAAAAGTTTTTTCAAAGCTATTCCAAGTATCACTGCTTGAGTCTCTTGCTCTATCGTCAATGGTCAGTCGATTAGCCTGGTGTTAGGGGTACTCTATTAATTTCAAGACCCCGGAAAGTTTAGCTGCCCTTATATTTTTGTTCTCTTTGCCACAGTAGCGGATCTTATTCTCACCAATCTTCCGCACTTTTAACAAATCACATTTGGGACAGCATAAAAGCTATTGATCTTCCCCTCTTTCAAATCATAAGAGCAGGTCTTTTCTCCATTCGATCAGCAATCAAGGTTTAAAAGAAACCTTACCTTTTTTTGATCCTGACTTCTTACCCCATCCAAAAAAGATGGAAGTGGGTAAGGCAAACTCTGTCTATTCCCAAAATGGAGTCCTGTCTCTGGTCTGCGATCCTGGAAAGTCTTCCTAAAGCATATAATCTAAACTCGATAGAGATGAAGATGAATGTTCCTCAAGACCGTCCATTTTGCCAAATCTTCACTGAAACGGCATCATTCTGCCTAAACTTTACCACATTGGTTTGGCTTGGTTTCTGTTAATTGGTCTCATTCTGAGTCCTGAGTCCATTCGCCAGTCATTTTTCTCTTGGGTTTTTATTTTTAAAAGAACATTAAACACAAATGTCTCAAGAGCATATGGATCTCAGCTTTCCGCATTACCATATGGCATATATGGAAAAAGCATAATGAGAGAGTGTTCGACCACTCGTCTTCTTCTCCCACTCTTTCAACTCGAACCAATGCTCGATAGGCTCCCCCAGACCAGGGTAGAGTCAAGCTAAAGTTTGATGGCTCTGCCTCTCAAAATCTGGGACCTGCGGGGGCCAGAGGTCTTATTCTTATAGACTATGATGGCCGGTTCCGGGTACTTGCTATTCGATCCCAATCCACCCAGTCTACCAACAACCGAGCAGAGGTTTTGGCCCGGGATTTTAATCTGTTTTTTATTCAAAGTGAGGCAGGTGCACATCGAGGAAGACTCTAAGATTACAATCCAGATACTCCTCCAGAAGGCAACTCCTCCATGGACCCTCAGGACCATTGTCCAGGGTTGCCAGTTTATGCTACAGTCGTTTCACAGCTGGTCAGCGAACCACTTAGGGAAGAACTAAGTCATTGAAAGACGTTCCCCTAGTGCTTCCCTTTCAATTCAATTAAAGAAGTACGAGTCGAGCGGGTTTCATCTTGTTAGGCTTCGGGATTATGGCGGCAATCAGGTGCCCCACACCAAAGCAAGGGCCCCTTCCGCCTTTAGGGCTTACTTAGTGCTTGTGCTAAGGAACGAAGTGCTCGACCGGAAGGGAGAGGTTCGTAAGAACTCGGCCGAAAGGTCGAGGGTTGAAGACGCTCGACCGGAAGGGAGAGGTTCGTAAGAACTCGGCCGAAAGGTCGAGGGTTGAAGACGCTCGACCAACGGGACAGGAACGAACGCGCATCCGGATTCCATTCTTTTTTAAGCTCACACCAGGAGAAAGGTTGCTTTTGGTCAGCTGTTCCCAAGGAGTCTTTCAGAAGATGTGGCACAATTAGTTTTGTTAGAAAAGTCCTTATTTCATTCAGTTAGTGTTTTATAATAATAATATAATAGGGCATGCAAGATTTGAATTGGTATATAATATAATAAGTGCGGAATAAGCGATCTTAGCATGGTTTTGCCCAGAAATAAAAGAAGTAAGTTCACGCATTGGCAAACAGACTTACAAAGAGTAGGGAAAGGAAGTAGAAGACTAAGAAAGTAGGAAATCAAAGTCACTTCACTCCGATTGACCAAAGGAAAGTAAGAACTGAACTGCAAATAGCGAGAGAGAGAGGGAAAAACCCTAGCCAACTATCTTTCCCTTGCTGGTGTCAGGTTTTCGGGAATTGAATCAATAGTCGACAGTACACCCACGTGTATGATTTTCGGTATGAGTCGGGAGCCAGTAGAACTATCGGGGGAATTGTACTGAATACTTTTCGTATTGGAATTAGTCATAGTAGAGGAAATGGATTTTAGCTTAGCTAAAGAAGAATGGATCATGGGCTTAAAGGAATTTCCTCGTATCACGGAAGTAAGAAAAAAGATGAGACTCACCGTGACAAAGGACTGCCTTCCACTGCATCTTTACTGAGACTTCATGCATACACCTGTGCGGGGCTGGGGTCCTCTTTCTTTTTTGTATTTAACTTGCCTACATATCCGGTTCTACCTCGGAATCAAGCCCCATCCATGTAGTTCTGTCTATCTGAAGATTCCACCTTGTAAAAAACATAGTTCAATCTTTTATACCGATGTATCGTACTCTCTCGACCAGGTCATCCCGCCCTAAGCTAAGGATCGGGATCTCTCAACGGGTCTGGGCGCAGATAGCCCCCATCCGCAAAGAGATCTAAGACCTTTTTTTGAACGGACCCACGTTCAGCCCCATATGGAAACGATGAAATTTGTCTCATCTCTTTGATTAAGGTTTCCATATCTTTCTTAGTGGGATTTCTAGGAATAAAGTGGGCGATGACTTCCTCCTTAGAGGGGGAACCGCAAATGGTTCCTGTCGGATCTATCCTATCCTTCATTTCGTAGAAGGAGTTTGTAAGTTGGAGGATCCAAAAGGAGGTTTCCATCTTTCCCATCTGGTCAGGGAGTGGTGCGGGTTCGCCGACTAATGTGTCGCTAGGTCGCGGAGTACACAACCTTAAGGTCGTGGGTTAAGCAATGGCTTAACTACGTCAAGTGGTACTACATGGTTGCAGTATCTCCAGGCGTAACCATCCAGGATCTCTTATACGCACCATTCGTGAACCGGAAATGGCAGGTTGAATCGACCGACTCTCAGTTGGTCCGGTTCGGCCTTGTCTGGAAGGTTTTCGATTTTGTTGCCCTAAGGCGTTTGGCCTGTTAAGCCAATGTCCTAGTCGCTGCAGCGATTACGGATACCTCTCAGGCATCTCTACTCTGTGAGTCCCGCAAAACGCTTTCTTTATGTTTTGTGAGTTGACTCCTTATGCTAGAGCCAACCTGGCCTACCGGTCTTGTAAACCGATAGTTCCTTTTGGTTTGACACCTGAGGGTGCCCTCCTTTGGGGTCTATACATAAAGGACCTCATCAGGGTGTTGATAAAACTAGCTAAACCGGTTTCAGTGAGGTCAATCAAATTGAGAGGTACGAAGAGGACTTTTGGGTCCTTCTTTCGATTCTCTCCTTACAGTCGAGTTACTACGTTCCTTGCCTTTTGAACTTAATTCATGGTACCGAAAGGTAACAGAAGGAAGTAAAAGACCCTCATTATTAGGTGTACTGTGGTACCCAAGAGTTAGGTATTGTTTCGACGAAAACAAGGAGTTGTTTAGTCGAATGGATATGGCCTCATTTGAAAAGGAGGTCATTCCCAACGATCCTACTCCTGAGAGAGGTAACTCCTTACCTCGGACGACTGGGTCAATCGGTTGAAGGAGCAGGGAAGAGACGAATATTTGCCAGCGCCCGCATCAGTGGAATAAGCCAATCTTCCTTACCAGGAAGATTGCCTCGGGCAGTCAGAATATCGGGTTCCGCTACAGCATCGCGAACGAAGCGCAGCGATTCCTTACATGATTCATCCGATATCATTTTTTTAGATGAATCAAAAGGATACCTTTTTGATAAAGTAAGACCAAACTGGATAACCACTCCAAGGAATAGGTGATAAACCTAAACCAAAGTGAATGGCCCAGTATAGTTCAACTTGGAAAGTAGTCAAAATACTACTATCCTTCTTTCTGCCATCGGCTTTCTTAGAAGGAAGAGCTTTCCATGACGGACTCCACGTAATTCCTTGACACAAAGGAGTGGAGCCAATCAAGGGCAGGTTTCTATCAATCAGAGGCCGCCACTCTTTCTTTGGATATATCATAGAACGTATCCATAAGAGTAGGAGACTCAGACGGATAAATGATCGAGTCAACTACTCGATTCGTCAGCCGTTTTGCGAGTTTAATAACTCGACAAAGGCTAAAGAACGATAGATATAACTTGACCAATAAATCCGCTTTCTCATCCTTTCGTCTTATCGGCTCTGGAGGCTTTCCTCACGTACGCGCTGGCGACGTTGAATACAAGACTCTGCTTCTTCACTCTCGCGCCTTATGAAAAGCAGAATAGGCTTAGCCCTTACTCTTATTGGTCAGGAGTTCAAAAGTGGATTCATCCAATCCGAAAGTAAGTCAGTCTAAAGACTTCCTTTTTGTAAGCATCTAAGAAAGCAGCAAAAGCGTAGAAGTGAGAAAGATCTTTCTTCGTCACCAGCAGGCGCTTTTAAGCCCTCAGATTAACACATAGTATTATGCATAGACTTGGCCATGAGATCGATCGCTCCTAAGGTCGTTTCGCTACCCGGCTACTGACAGGAAAGGAAGACTTGTTATTCTTTGCTTGCCCATACGCCGATCCTGACCTGCTAGCTGACTGGTACTACGAAGATCTACGCCATTCAAAGGAGAGATATTAATAAACCTACTACAGAAACTACAGACAAGAAACAGACTCTAAGCCCAACCCATGTCGTGGGCAGGCAGCTAACACAGGACAGATATCAGATATTAGGCTTGGCAACAGACGCTTTGATATGTGTTACACAGACGCCCTTACGACATTGAATCGGCTCACTCCGACGGTCCTTCGCTTGCTAAAATGTTGACGTGAATACGCTTGCTGGTTGTGATATGTTCCCTACTATACTACTATTGAAGACCTTGACTTTTTATCTTCCTTCCCTGCAGGGAAAGGCTTATGTCACTCGGATGGGAAGGCGTAGGGCTTGTTTGGTTTGAGAAGAAAGACTTCTTTATAGCAAGCACAGAAGGTTGTTGGCGGTTAACATTAATAACCCGGAAAAGCCCCCTCTACTTCTGTCCCCGCAAGAGTCAGTCTTGAAAGCTTGATTGACCAATAAGAAGAGTCTCGTACAATCATACTAGTAGACCGGTAATCCCCTTATGGTGGAATCTTCCTACATTCAAAAACCGAGGGATAGCCTAAGTAATGTTCCAAATCACTGATGTCTGGGAAATCTAAACAAGACGGAAACATCAGTACAAGAAGGCGGACGGTTAGGTGAAAAGAAGCTCCACTACTGGACCAAGACGAGGAAATGCCTTTCTCCTCGAAGAATGCCCCACACAGGTATGCCCGCTAAAGCTCAACTAGCTGCCATTGAAAGAAAGGTGAAAGAGGTGGAGCTTTATCCGCATCCACAGGTTAGCTTGAGAGTGAACTTTGCTTTCTTAACCAGTCGTGAGATTAGGCGTTTAGAGATCGACACTGAGTTAGTAAAGAACTTTGAATCACTAAAGTGCTGCTTTCTTCTTTTCCAGAGGATTGGAATACCCCTTGAATTGAGTTCTCCTTTTGAAAAGAGAAGTGGAAGCCCTTCCTTATAGTAGTCTATTCTGCCCTGCAGTTCCTTCCTTCCCGGCCTCCCAAAGCCCTTAGCTGAGAAGCTGCTTAAAGGAAAGTATCACACGTGGATATCTAAAAGAATGCGATAGAACACCTTTTCTGACATCAGGAGATGAAAGCTTCAAGCCA